ATATGTTTCGATGCAACAACAATATGTTATTTGTAACAAGTAGTTTTGTTGGTTGGTTAATTGGGCATATTTTATTCATGAAATGGGTTGGATTGTTATTAGCCTGGATACAACAAAATAATTTTTTTAGGTCTACGATACTTAATAAGTATCTTGTATCAAAATTTAAAAATTCTATGGCTCGCATTTTTAGTATTCTCTTATTTATTACCTGTGTTTACTATTTAGGTAGAATGCCGTCACCCATTCTAACTAAGAAATTGAAAGGAATTTCAGAAGCAGCAGAAGTGGGGGAAAGTGAAAGAAAAATAGAAAATAGTTCCGAAGGGGGGGGGTATAAGCAGGAACAAGAGGTATCCACCGAAGAAAATCGTTCTTCTTTCCCTTTTTCGGAGGAAAGGGTGGATCCTAGCAAAATAGATGAAACAGAAAAGCTACGAGTGCCTGGAAAGAAAAAAATTAAAATAAAGGGCGGACTCCACTTTCCCTTTAAAGAAGCATACTATAAAAATAGACCAGTTTATGAAACTTCTTATCTGAATGGGAATCAAGAAAGTTCGAAGTTCGAAAGATTAAAAAAAAAAGAAGATAAATATTTATTATGGTTTGAAAAACCCCTTCTGACACTTCTTTTTGATTCTAAACGATGGAATCGACCTTTGCGATATATAAAAAATGACCGGTTGGAAAATGCTATAAAAAGTGAAATGTCACAATATTTTTTTTACACATGTCAAAGTGATGGAAAAGAAAAAATATCTTTTACGTATCCACCCAGTTTAGCAACTTTTGGAGAAATGATACAAAAAAAAAGATATTTTTTCGCACCAGAAAAAGGGTTTTCTGATGAATTGTATACTGATTGGAGTTTTATCAATGAACTAAAAAGAAGAAATTTAAGTAAGGAGTTTATAAAAAGAGTCGAATCTTTAGATAAGGAATCTTTTGATCTGGGCATACTTGAAAAAAGGACTCGATTCTCTAATAATGAAACGAAAAGAGAATACTTACCTAAAATGTATGATCCTTTCTTGCATGGACCCTACCGCGGAAGAATCAAAAAATGGGTTTCACCTTTAAGCATAAATGAAACTTCTAAAAAAAAAAACAAAAACACGGATCCGTTTTGGCTAAATAAGATTCATGCTATACTTCTTACTACTGATTATCACGAATTTGAACAGACACTAGATACGCTCAATATAAAATCATTATCAACAGAAAAAGAACTCTCTTTATTGACATTGACAGAAGACGAACAGGGAAATATCGATTCCGAGGATCGAGTCAAAATTTTGAAATTTTTATTCAATTTCAATATAGTTATAACTAATCCCAACAATCAAACAATTAGAAAAAAATCTATTGGAATAAAAGAAATAAGTAAAAAAGTTCCTCGATGGTCATACAAATTAATCGACGATTTAGAACAACAGGAGGGAGAAAACGAGGAAAATGTAACAAGAGAGCATGAAATTCGCTCAAGAAAATCCAAGCGCGTAGTGATTTTTACTAATAACCAGGCAAACGCCGATACTTATACTAATACCAAGGATGCTAATGATCCTGCTCAAAAAGACGAAGTGGCTTTGATACGTTATTCGCAACAACCGGATTTTCGCCGCGACTTAATAAAAGGTTCCATGCGTGCCCAAAGGCGTAAAACAATTACTTGGGAACTGTTTCAAGCAAATGTGCATTCCCCACTTTTTTTGGACAGAGTAGACAAACCCCTCTTTTTTTCTTTTGATATTTCTGGTCCGCTGAAACTAATATCTGGAAATTGGATATGCAAAAACAAAGAATCACAAATTTCTGATTATACAGAAAAAAAGATCGAGAAAAACGACGAGGCCCAAAGAGAAAAATACAAAAGAGAAGAGAAAATACGGATAGAAATAGCAGAAGCTTGGGACAGCATTGTAGTTGCTCAAATAATAAGGGGCTCCGCGTTAATAACCCAATCAATTCTTAGAAAATATATTATATTACCTTCATTGATAATAGCTAAAAACATTGCCCGTATGTTATTATTTCAATTTCCTGAGTGGTCCCAGGATTTAAAGGATTGGAATCGCGAAATGCATGTTAAATGCACTTATAATGGTGTTCAATTATCCGAAACAGAATTTCCAAAAAAATGGTTAACAGACGGTATTCAGATAAAGATCCTATTTCCTTTTTGCCTGAAACCTTGGCATAGAGTTAAACTACAACCCTCTCATAAAGATGCAATGAAAAAAAAGAAAGGTCAAAAGAATGATTTTTGCTTTTTAACAGTTTGGGGAATGGAAACTGAACTACCTTTCGGTTCTGCTCGAAAACGGCATTCGTTTTTTGAGCCTATTTTTAAAGAACTAAAAAAAAAAATAAAAAAATGGAAAACGAAATGTTTTATAGCTTTAACAATTTTAAAAGAAAGTTTAAAAGAAAGAACAAAATTGTTTCGAAAAGTCTCAAAAAAAACAAAAAAAGGGTTCACTCAAAGTATTCTATTTCTAAAGGGAATAATAAAAGAACTTTCAAAAATAAATCCAATTCCTTTTTTGGGGTTGAGAGAAATATATGAATTGGGCGAAACTAAAAAGGATTCGCTAATCAGTAATAAGATGATTCCCAGATCATCCCTTCAAATTCAATCTATGGAGCGAACAAATTATTCATTAACAGAAAAAAAAATAAAGGATCTGACTACGAGAACAAACACAATCAAAAATCAAATAGAAAAAATTAGAATTATAAAAGACAAGAAAAACGAATTTCTAACTCAAGAAATAAATATTAGTTCTAACAAAAACAAAATAAGTTATCAGGATAAAATATTAGAATCATCAAAAAAAAATTGGCAAATATTAAAAAGAAGAAATATTCGATTAATCCGTAAATTCTATTTTTTTATAAAATTTTTCATTGAAAAGATATACATAGATATTCTTCTATATATCATTAATATTCCAAGAACCAATACACAACTTTTTCTTGAATCAACAAAAAAAATGATTGAGAAATTCATTCACAATAATGAAGCAAATCAAGAAAGAATTAATAAAATAACTAAAAATCCAACTCATTTTATTTCAACTATAAAAAACTCATTTTCTTCACTTTCTAATGTTCGTATTAGAAAGAACAATGAAAAAGCTTTTTGTGACTTATCCTCCTTCTCACAAGCATACGTATTTTACAAATTATCACAAACCCAAGTTATTAGTTTTTATAAATTCAAACCTATCCTTCAATATCATGGAACATCTCTTTTTCTTAAAAATGAAATAAAAGATTATTTTGAAGAACAGGGAGTATCTCATTCCAGATTAAGACATCATTATGGGTTAAGACCGAAAATCTTTTGGCATTCTGGAATGAATGAATGGAAAAACTGGTTAAGGAGTCGTTATCAATATGATTTATTTCAGAGTAGATGGCTTAGATTAGTACCAGGACAATGGCGAAATAGAGCCAATCAACGCTATCTGGCTCAAAATAAAGATTTAACAAAATGGGATTCATATGAAAAAGAAAGACTAATTCATTACGAAAAAAAAAATGATTTTCAAGCAAATTCATTACTGAATCAAGAATATAAACCGAATCAAGAACAAAAATATAACAAAAAAAATTTGAAAAAACCCTATGGATATGATTTTTTATCATATAAATCTATTAATTATCAAGATAAGAGGGACCCGTATGCTTATGGATCACCATTCCAAGTAAATAAGAGGGAAGAGATTTCTTATAATTACAACATGAACATGGATAAACGAAAATTGTTTGATACACTGAGGGATATCCCTATCCATAATTATCTAGGGGAAGACGATATCCTAGATGCTATGGGGAAATTTTCGCATAGAAAGTTTTTTAATTGGCGAATTCTTCATTTTTGTCTTAGAAATAAGACCGATATTGAGTCCTGGGTCGATACGAGTACCACGAGTAACAAAAATATTAAGACTGCGGTTAATAATTATCAAATAATTGATAAAATGGACCTTTTTTCTTTCACAATTTATCAAGATCAAGAAAGCAACCCATCCAATCAAAAGGGCTTCCTTTTTGATTGGATGGGAATGAATGAAGAAATACTAAGTCGTCCTACATTGAATCTGGAGTTTTGGTTCTTCCCAGAATTTATGCTGCTATATAATGCGTATAAGGTTAAACCATGGATCATACCAATAAAATTACTTCTTTTAAATTTAAATGGAAACGGGAACATTAAGAAAAATATTATTGAAAATAAAAAAAGGGACCCCCTTATAGCACCGAATGAAAAAATAGCACCGAACGAAAAAAAAATGATTGGATTAGAGAATCGAAATCAAGAAGAAAAAGAACTCATAGGTGAAGGGGATCTTGTATCAGATGCACAAAAACAAGGAAATTTTAAATCCGTTCGCGCAAACCAAGAAAAAGATGTTGAAGAAGATTATGGTAAATCAGACATAAAAAAACGTAGAAAGAAAAAGCAATACAAGAGCAACGTGGAAGCAGAGCTTGATTTCTTCCTAAAAAGGTATTTGCGTTTTCAATTGAGATGGGATGGTTCTTTAAATCAAAGAATACTCAATAATATCAAAGTATATTGTCTCCTGCTTAGACTGATAAATCCAAACGAAATTGTTCTATCCTCTATTCAAAGGGGAGAAATGAATCTGGAGATTTTGCGGATTCAGAAGAATTTAACTCTTAGAAAATTACTGAAAAAGGGAATATTTATTATCGAGCCAGTTCGTCTGTCGGTAAAAAATGATGGCCAATTTATTCTATATCAAACTATAAGTATTGCGTTGGTTCATAAAAATAAACACCAAATTAATCAAAGATACCAAGAAAAAAACTATATTGATAAAAAGAATTTTGATGAATCTATTGCAAGACATCAAAAAATGACTGAAAATAAAGACAAAAATCATTATGATTTGTTTGTTCCTGAAAATATTTTATCCCCTTACCACCGGCGAGAATTGCGAATTCGAATTTATTTCAATTCAAGGGATAAAAATGGTATGCATAGAAATCCAGTATTTTTAAATACTGTAAAAAACTGTGGTCAAGTTTTGACTAAAAACAAACATCTTGATAGTGATAAAAAGAAACTAATTAAATTAAAGTTCTTTCTTTGGCCCAATTATCGATTAGAAGATTTAGCTTGTATGAATCGCTATTGGTTTAATACTAATAATGGCAGTTGTTTCAGTATGGTAAGGATACATATGTATCCGCGTTTGAAAATTTGTTAATGGTACATTTTCCCATATATTATGTCTGTACCGTGCCGGGTCTATGAAAAAAAAATAGATGGGAACAAGGATTGTCTTACATTTCATTCTGATACATGATACTAATTTAATGACATACATATCAAATATATATTAATTAGATAGATCGCCAAATGAATCACCAAGATCCTCTTATTTGAACTCTAAAATTTTCTCTTTTGTAGAAATATATCACTCTTTTGTATCCCTGTACGAATCAAATTGAAAACCGGATTGATTCATTTTATTTGAAGAAATTTTTAACAAATTAGAAAGTTCATAACGAACTTAAAATCATTGTGTATATCAAAACGACTGGTATTATTATTACTGATCAGTAAAATTCACATTCAAAAAAGGGGGAGAGAATATTTTGTTTTATGGTAAAAAATTCATTCATCTCAGTTATTTTTCAAGAAAAAAAAGAAGAAAACAGGGGGTCCGTTGAATTTCAAATAGTTAGTTTCACCAATAAGATACGAAGACTTACTTCACATTTGGAATTGCACAAAAAAGACTATTTATCTCAGAGGGGTTTACGTAAAATTCTAGGAAAACGTCAACGGCTGCTGTCTTATTTATCAAAGAAAAATAAAATACGTTATAAAGAATTAATTAGTGAGTTGGATATTCGGGAATCAAGAAATCGTTAATTTGCTAATTTTGAATTAGTCGATTTATTAGATTTTCATTTTGATGTACTTCTTTTCGTTTTCAACAATTCATGTAAGAATGAATCGAGGAAAAACTTATGAATCTATCAGCTACAGAAAAAGACCTTATGATAGTCAATATGGGACCTCACCACCCATCAATGCATGGTGTTCTTCGTCTCATCGTTACTCTCGATGGTGAAGATGTTGTTGACTGTGAACCAATATTAGGTTATTTACACAGAGGAATGGAAAAAATTGCGGAAAACCGAACAATTATACAATATTTGCCTTATGTAACGCGTTGGGATTATTTAGCCACTATGTTCACGGAAGCAATAACCGTAAATGGACCAGAGCAATTGGGGAATATTCAAGTCCCTAAAAGAGCCAGCTATATCAGAGTAATTATGTTGGAGTTGAGTCGTATAGCTTCTCATCTATTATGGCTTGGACCTTTTATGGCAGATATTGGTGCACAGACCCCCTTTTTCTATATTTTCAGAGAAAGAGAATTAGTATATGATCTATTCGAAGCTGCCACCGGTATGAGAATGATGCATAATTATTTTCGTATCGGAGGAGTGGCGGCCGATCTACCTTATGGGTGGATAGATAAATGTTTGGATTTCTGTGATTATTTTTTAACAGGAATTGTTGAATATCAAAAACTTATTACGCGAAATCCTATTTTTTTAGAACGAGTTGAAGGGATAGGCGTTATTGGTGGAGAAGAAGCAATAAATTGGGGTTTATCCGGCCCAATGCTACGAGCATCGGGAATCAAATGGGATCTTCGGAAAGTTGATCATTATGAGTGTTACGACGAATTTGATTGGGAAATTCAGTGGCAAAAAGAAGGAGATTCATTAGCTCGTTATTTAGTCCGAATCAGTGAAATGACGGAATCCATAAAAATAATTCAACAGGCCCTGGAAGGAATTCCGGGGGGTCCCTATGAGAATTTAGAAATCCGATGCTTTGATCGAGAAAGGGATCCAGAATGGAATGATTTTGAATATCGATTCATTAGTAAAAAGCCTTCTCCCACATTTGAATTACCGAGACAAGAACTTTATGCGAGAATGGAAGCCCCAAAGGGAGAATTAGGAATTTTTCTGATAGGGGATCAAAGCGGTTTTCCTTGGAGATGGAAAATTCGCCCGCCGGGTTTTATCAATTTGCAAATTCTTCCTCAGTTAGTTAAAAGAATGAAATTGGCTGATATTATGACGATACTAGGTAGCATAGATATCATTATGGGAGAAGTGGATCGCTGAAATGATAATTTATACGACAGAAGTACAAGATATCAATTCCTTTTACAGATTGGAATCGTTAAAAGAGGTCTATGGGATCATATGGATGTCGGTCCCTATTTTGACTCTTGTATTGGGAATCACAATAGGTGTACTAGTAATTGTATGGTTAGAAAGAGAAATATCTGCAGGAATACAACAACGTATTGGGCCTGAATACGCCGGTCCTTTGGGAATTCTTCAAGCTCTAGCAGATGGAACAAAACTGCTTTTCAAAGAGAATATTCTTCCATCTAGAGGAAATACTCGTTTATTTAGTATTGG